GATTCAATAGAAAATAGAAATCTAATACTACTAATATATAGAATATATAGATATAGATATAGATAAACTAAAGCAAGTCAAGTTTTTTTTAAGCTTTCGCAAAACGATCACAATTGATACAAGTATATTTTTCAGTAAAGTACTAAATTCGTAATATTCCTAGCTCTAAAGCCCACTCCTTCCCCATACTACAAGCGAAAGAGAAAATGTAAACACTACCATTAAAGCAGCCCAAGCGAGACTTACTATATCCATGTGAATGATGTCCCCTATCTCTATGAAATGAAGGAATTATTCCATTATTGATTCATAATCATAGTGGAATCAATGGTGCAGAGTCAAAATAGGATTCTTACTTACGGCTCTTTATGAAACAATTTCATGAATCCACTCATAAAAAGTTCCTATATTTCTTATTCAATAGAATTCTATTGAAATAGAAATAATTGGAAAAAAAAGAAAATAGAATAATAAAAAATCAAATAAAATATAAGATATAAGAAAAAAAAGAAGAGCCATTCAACCATTCTGATTAAATTTATGAGCAGCACTAAGAGACTCTAGTGAGTCTGGATACAAAGTATTTTCAGTTCTTTCCACCCACAATTATTCAATGAATTTCCCATCAGCCTATCTAATCTAATTTCATCGCAGACAGAGTTAGTAGACACTGCCTCAATATTAAGAAAGTTATAGTGTAAAATAATTAGGGAGTCTTTCTAATCTTTTTTAGAATCCTTTATTCAACCTTAGTAGCCAAAATGGAGTGTCTCTTAGGAACCTTTGGATACCAAGATTTCCGACTTCTTACTTTCATAGTTCTGATGCCCAGAATGAATTCTCACTATTTCTTTTATTTGATTCAATTCAGAATAGCCCAAACCAATCATTAATAAGATTGGGTTGCTTCAGATTTCTTGGTACCTGTTTTAGCCACACTCAGAACCCAGATTTTGAGAAAAAATATGACAGTCTTTTATAGGCCCTACGGAAATCAAGTATCGACAGACCTAGCCCTTGCCTATGCTTTTGCGGGGCAAGAATTCGTCAAGTTCGATCAACAGGATTAATAAATTCCAAGTATTTTTTTTGTTGATCAGGCGACACCCAGATTCGAACTGGGGATAAAGGATTTGCAGTCCCCCGCCTTACCACTTGGCCATGCCGCCAAAAAATCCCATCCAAAATGGATAAAGAAATAAAGAAATTATATAAGAAATTCGATTCTATTTCTATTATAGAATTATAGAGTATATATATATATACTTATATTCCTTATATTCTATTTAGAATATTCTATTTATAATCTATTTCTAATTTATAGAATTCTATTTATTATTATTCTATTTCTCTACTCATTTTGTTTTGATTTGAATTTTTTACTTTCTTAATTTCTTTTATTTTTGGATCTTGAATCCCATTGTACTTATCCTTTTCCAAAAAAGAATTCCTCTTTTTTATTGGATCCTGTTTCTATTCTTTTCTTCGATTGATTTTATCTCAAAACACGCGTCGCTTAAAAACTTACCTTCTCTTTTCACTTTTCTATAGATTCGATAGATCTATAGAAAAGTGAAAAGATTCCCGGCCCCGGTTACAGACCGTAAAATGCAGGGCAATTTAGAATAATTCACTCTTTACTTCATTAACTATTTACTTATTACTCTTTTACTCTTACTTACTTTTCTTACTTTGAATTAGCGAACAGCTCTTCAATTTGTATCTCCATTTGTATTCCCTTAATGGATGCAAAATCCAATTGATTTACGACTAATCATTATCAATTCTCATTATTCTAAATTATTCTAATTATAATAAAATATATGTGTATATGTAAACCCCAGAACATAAATTTTTATACGTGGATACCGAGTCCGGGTCTATTTCTTATGCACATATCCCTATATAGGATCATCGTGCTTGAATATTTCATTGAATATAAATAGAAGATAGACATTATGGTAGAGTGCGACCTAACCTATGTTGCACCAAGTTCAATTATGATAAAAGATGTGATATACGGATAGCTAGATAGCTATATCGGCATGTACTTCCTAAAGATTACTCCTATGACTATATATGTACGCAATTCCATTGTATTTTAGAGATTCTACTACCAAAAAAAATATTTGCGAATTCCTTTTTGAACATTCAATTGCGTGTGCTAAAAAAATGGAAACTCTATGCTTTTCCTGATTCTTCTTTTTTTATCTCATTCATAGAGAGCAGATTGACTCTTGAATTCATTGATTTTCTCTTTTTTTGTACCCTGATCGTAATATCATAATAAAAGAATTAGGTATAAATTGGATCAATTTTGATATCCGATAAAAGACTCCATCAGCCTAAGTGACATAATTTTTCCCAGTAATGCTTTATCAATTTGCATTTCTTTATATTTGTACCTGGCTCAAGCTCAAATTCGAACTTGCAATGAAAATGCCCTCCATTTCTCTGTCTTGCTTCCGTTCATACGTATGATATATATGGATGGAGTTGA